GGGAAATAGAGTAATCCGCTGGTATACTATATGTATGTGTATCTTAGAACTTCTTCTAACAACTTATGCATTCTGCTATCATTTTCAATCGGATGATCCATTAATCCAACTAATGGAGGATTATAAATGGATCCGTTTTTTGGATTTCCATTGGAGATTAGGAATAGACGGACTCTCTATAGGACCCATTTTACTGACGGGATTCATCACTACTTTAGCTACTTTAGCGGCTTGGCCAGTTACTCGAGATTCTCGATTATTTCATTTCCTGATGTTAGCAATGTACAGTGGGCAAATAGGATTATTTTCTTCTAGAGATCTTTTACTTTTTTTCCTCATGTGGGAGTTAGAATTAATTCCCGTTTATTTACTTGTATCCATGTGGGGAGGAAAAAAGCGTCTCTACTCAGCTACAAAATTTATTTTGTACACGGCAGGGGGTTCTATTTTTCTTTTAATGGGAGCTCTGGGTATCGGTTTATATGGTTCTGCTGAACCAACATTAAATTTGGAAATATTAGCCAACCGGTCCTATCCTGTGAACTTGGAAATAATATTTTATATTGGATTTTTTCTTGCTTTTGCTGTCAAATTGCCAATCATACCCCTACATACATGGTTACCTGATACCCATGGAGAAGCACATTATAGTACTTGTATGCTTCTAGCCGGAATCTTATTAAAAATGGGAGCATATGGATTAGTTCGGATTAATATGGAATTATTTCCTCACGCCCATTCTATATTTTCTCCTTGGTTAATGGTAGTAGGGGCAATGCAAATAATCTATGCAGCTTCAACATCTCTCGGTCAACGGAATTTAAAAAAAAGAATAGCCTATTCCTCTGTATCTCATATGGGTTTCATAATTATAGGAATTGGTTCTATCACAGATATGGGACTCAATGGAGCCCTTTTACAAATAATTTCTCATGGATTTATTGGCGCGGCACTTTTTTTCTTGGCCGGAACAACTTATGATAGAATACGTCTTGTTTATCTTGACGAAATGGGCGGAATAGGTATACCCATGCCAAAAATATTCACGATGTTCAGTAGCTTTTCGATGGCCTCCCTTGCATTACCTGGTATGAGTGGTTTTGTTGCCGAATTAATAGTTTTTTTTGGATTAATTACTAGTCCAAAATATCTTTTAATGACAAAACTCCCAATTACTTTTGTAATGGCAATTGGAATGATATTAACTCCTATTTATTTATTATCTATGTTACGCCAAATGTTTTATGGATACAAGATATTTAATGGTCCAGACTCTTATTTTTTTGATTCCGGGCCGCGAGAGTTATTTCTTTCGATCTCTATTTTTTTACCCGTACTTGGTATTGGTATGTACCCCGATTTCGTTCTTTCACTATCAGTTGAAAAGGTTGAAGTTATTCTATCAAATTCTTTTTATAGATAGTTTCTAAATCTTATCATTTACAAAAGTTTTCGTTGTACGACAGTACAATGACAAAGAGCCTGTCGAATATGATTCGACAGGCTCTTTGTCAATTCACACAAAGTTTTTTTATTTTATCTGATATGCGTTGTACACCCTCTTTTTTTCCTATTTTATTTATTGCTATTTTATTCCTATTTGTAAGAACCCCCTTTTTGAATTAAATTAGATGTTAATATAAATGAACCATAACTATGTAGTCCTATTCCTAATAGATTGACTCCAAAATAGCATATCCAAATTATAAGAAATCCAATAGACGCCACAATTGCGGAATTTGTAGCCTTCAGTTTTCTATTTGTTCGAGTATGTAAATAAATTGAAAATATGGTCCAAGTAATAAAAGCCCAAGTTTCCTTTGGGTCCCAACTCCAATAGGATCCCCATGCTTCGTTAGCCCATACTGCTCCAGAAAGAATTCCTATGGTTAAAAAGAGAAATCCTAGACTAATAACTCGATAACTCCAATAATCCAATTGTTGAATCAATTGTGACCTATAATAATTCCTTGGGAAAAAAAAAGAAGTTTTTTGTAAACCACCCCTTTCGTCATTCATGTATTCAATTTCACCAAGGAAAAATGACTCATTTAAATTGAATACATGATTCCTCGTAGAAAAAAGCTTTCTCTTTTTTCTAATTGTAATCACTAGAAGTGCTACTGATAATAATGATCCACATAAAAGGGCCGCATACCCTAATATCATCATACTTACGTGCATTATTAGCCACTCGGATTGAAGAGCGGGTACTAATATTGTGGATTCGTGTATTTCAGTTAAAAGACCTGAAGTAGCAAAGCCCTGGGAAAAAAGAGCACTTGGGCCGATTATTGTGCTTAGAAGATTTTTTTTTTTTTTGAAATATGGAACTATATAAATAAAGGAAAAACTCCACGAAAGAAAGATTAACGATTCATATAAATCACTTAGTGGAAAATGTCCCGAATAAATCCAACGAGAAATTAATAATCCCGTTAGACAGAAAAAAGTCATTATCATGCCCGTTTTGAATGAACCATCTAGTTTTACGATTTGATCGACTAAAAAGGTTATCAAATGAATTGTAATTATAATTGAAACGGTCGAAAAAGAAATATGAGTTAATATATGCTCTAAGGTTGAAAATATCATAAAAAATGAATTCCTTAATTATAAAATCGAAATAGTCAATTGAATTCATTATAGGATCTATTTTCTTTTTATAAGAGATGATATGCCGCCACTCGGACTCGAACCGAGATGCTCTAGCACTGCTTCCTAAGAGCAGCGTGTCTACCAATTTCACCATAGCGGCCTGTCTTGACCTCATAATAACCTATGAATAAGTAATCGTCTAGATTTAAGAATTAAACCCAGGTCCCTTTTTTTAAGACAGATTCAAATTGATGAATAAAAATTTGTTCAAATAGGTATTTGAACGTTCATTAGTTTCATTTAGGATTTTCGTTTTATTATGTATTGTAGACTCTTCTCGACTCAATTCTTGTAAAACTAGATAGTCCCACTCCTACTATTTTTTTAAGTGTTTTTGATTTATTTGATTTCAAAAAATGAAAGCAAAAAAGTCCTTTTATCGATGAAAAAAAAAAACGAACCTAATTTAGATCATTCAACATATTTATCCAAAAGTTTTTTTGCGTGGATTGATGGCGAGATAAATGTGGGGGCTATATAAGAATTTATAGAAAATAAAAAAGTAAGAAAGTTGTACAAAAAAGAAAACCTTATAGGTTGATGGGGAAAATAAGACCCCCACCTTGGAAATGATAAAATAGAATATACTAAAAAATAAATAAATTTGAGTATCCTGTGTTTTTTTAAAAAAAAAAAAAAAGAATACTTTTTTTATTCGGTAAGGTAAACATAAAAATTCTTATTCTACATATTCTATAAGAGCGGAACGAATTCCATTCCCCGTTGAAGGAAATGGAATTCGGGAAGTTTCTTTTTGAAATGAAATGAGTCAATTTTTGAGTCAGACTGGTTTAGATTATTCCAACTTCTTATGTTTTATTACTTAGTTTATTTGTTTATTGCTTTGTCGCACAAAAAAACTTTTTGAATTCCCGGTAGAAAGAGATTTTGCTAAGGAAAATGCTTTTAACGCTGCCCAATACCCCTTCTTTTTCCAAAAATTTTTACGAATACGCTTTTTTGATGCAGAAGTACGTTTTTTTGGAACTGCCATTAAAAAAAAATGAAGAGATTACTCATTGGTATAGCTGGATGTGAAAGACATCTATTGTTTGTTCAAAAAAATGAGAGCTTTTCAAATTCACCAAATTCACTATGTATTTCTTTTTTTTTTTTATTTTTCAAAAAATCGAAAAGAATAGATAAGATGGGTGAAGGGTATGGTAAAATCGCAGAAAATAGTTCTAAAAAAAAGAATATTTTGAATAACTTGCCAAACCCGCGAAAAATATACCTAAAAAAATAGACCTAATTTGATTTGAATTTTCAAATTCAAAGGAGATTCGTAATAAATTGATTTCTTTCATATGATTTGACCAACTGTAACTTCTTGATTTGAATATTTGAAATATTTGGTAGAAATTAAGTAACGAAAAAAAATTCTATTTTAGTTAGTACATATATTCATTTTTTATTGACTCCTTTTTTTTTAAGGTCCGGTGAATCAGAAACCGTTAATATTAATTAAGAATTTAAATTTTTTTTTATGGAACAAACATATCAATATGCGTGGATTTTACCTTTCGTTCCACTTATGGTTCCTATATTAATAGGAGTGGGGCTTCTTCTTTTTCCGACAGCAACCAAAAATCTTCATCGCATGTGGGCTTTCCCAAGTATTTTATTGTTAAGTATAGTCATGATTTTTTCAACTAATCTGTCTATGCAGCAAATAAATAGCAGTTCTATCTATCAATATGTATGGTCTTGGACCCTCGATAGCGATTTTTCTTTAGAATTCGGCTGCTTGATTGATCCACTTACTTCTATTATGTTGATGTTAATCACTACTGTTGGAATTATGGTTCTTATTTATAGTGATAATTATATGGCCCACGATCAAGGATACTTGAGGTTTTTTGCTTATATGAGTTTTTTCAGTACTTCCATGTTGGGATTAGTTACTAGTTCAAATTTGATACAAATTTATATTTTTTGGGAATTGGTTGGGATGTGTTCCTATCTATTAATAGGGTTTTGGTTCACACGACCTTCTGCGGCAAATGCTTGTCAAAAAGCGTTTGTAACTAATCGTGTAGGGGATTTTGGTTTATTATTAGGAATTTTAGGTTTTTATTGGATAACAGGTAGTTTTGAATTTCGAGATTTATTTCAAATAATGAATAACTTGATTTATAATAATGAAGTCAGTTTTCCATTTATTATTTTCTGTGCTGCTCTATTATTTGCCGGTGCAGTTGCTAAATCTGCGCAATTTCCTCTTCATGTGTGGTTACCCGATGCTATGGAGGGACCCACTCCTATTTCGGCTCTTATACATGCTGCTACTATGGTAGCGGCGGGTATTTTTCTTGTAGCTCGCCTTCTTCCTCTTTTTATAG